AAAAAGATGTGGATCCTACACTCAAATTATTCTTTTTGGTAAGGAGAGATATGAAATATTTGAATCAGATTGGATTTCATCCCAATGTACCTGTACTGCAATAATATGAATGATTCGCTATTCACTCGGTTTCTGGTCAATAATAACATTATATTATGTAGGAGAGATGGCCGAGTGGTTCAAGGCGTAGCATTGGAACTGCTATGTAGGCTTTTGTTTACCGAGGGTTCGAATCCCTCTCTTTCCGTTTCTGTTAATTGACTAATGTTACCGATCACAATATATCAAATAACAATCGATACCGTTATTCCAATCTAAGACCCTCATTTGCTAGAGATTCTCTATTCCTAATTACATTACTTTGATACATAAAATACAACTATCGAAAAGAACGAAAAGGAAAATCCTACTCTTGATCCATTTGTAATACGTAAATGGGAAAATGCGGATCAAAGCCCTTAGATCTATTTATTTTCCTTTACTTCATTCAGTAAAAAAGGGGGCAAAAAATTGTCTGAATCTTTCCTTCTTATTTTCGTTAGGTTCAAGTCTGACGGGAATAATATTCTACGACTAACAACTCATTTATTTTCAAACCAATCAATTTACTGTCTATTATTTGATTTACTAATCCTTTATATTGGAATGAGTCAATAGTCAAATGTTTTGGCAATTCCTCATGGGGGGACGATTCAATAGAATTTTGAATCAGAGCTTTCGATCTTTGTTTATCCTTCGTAGTAATAATATCTCTGGGTTTGCAACGATAACTTGGTATATCCACTATACGACCATTAACTAAAATATGTCTATGGTTAACTAATTGCCGGGCTCCAGGAATGGTCGAAGCCATACCCAATCGAAAAAGGATGTTATCCAAACGCATCTCAAGTAGTTGTAATAAAACCTGATCTGTTGACCCTTTGGCTTTTCCAGCGATATGTACATATCTAAGTAATTGTTGTTCTGTCAGACCATAATGAAAACGCAATTTCTGTTTTTCTTCTAGACGAATACGATATTGAGATTTTTTCCCAAAACGCGATTGGTTTTTAAAATCACTTCCGGATCTAGGCCTTTTACTAGTGAGTCCTGGTAAAGCCCCCAGACGGCGTATTTTTTTGAAACGGGGTCCTCGGTAACGAGACATAAAATAAAGACTCCTTTATTTTTTTTTATTTTATTGACATTTCATATTATAGAATAAGTCTAAATTAAGACTGAACTAAAAGATAAACAAAGTAAAGCTAAATCTATTGAAGTACTACAAACTTTGAAGTAGTACAAACAAAGTAGAATGGAATAAATTGTATCAATATCCGGATTTTTTGTATATGTGTAAAATGTATATATAAGAAATTTAGACTCTGTCTTCTGATTTGTTTTATAGAAATCTATCTAATTCCCCCTCCTCCAATTAATTTTGTATTTGTAGTTACAAGTTATCACGACATAATAGATAGGATTGGCGACCCAACATTTGGAGAAAAGGAGAGGGTAGATTATCAATCATGGAAAAAATAGATAGAGAAAAAAGCCGGCTATCGGAGTCGAACCGATGACCATCGCATTACAAATGCGATGCTCTAACCTCTGAGCTAAGCGGGCTTATATAACAAACAGAATATAGTGTATAGAAATACACTAAACTACCTGAGCTTAGTTAGCTATTAACTATTAATAATTTAATACTAAAATGTAGTAAATTAACTTTAATTAGCACTAGTATAGAACTACTATAACTAGTATAATATATAGTTCAGTATTCTTAAATTTAATTGTTAATTTAACGATGATATGGTTCTATAGTTAGTAGAAAAGTAATAAAAAATATCATATAACCAATTTTCAAATATATGACTATATATGACTAATTAGAATTTGGATTATATCATCGTGGATATTATATTTTTATTTATTTTTTTTATTAAATTAAATTAATTTATTTTTTTATTAATTTATTAAATATTAATATTTAATATATAATATATTATTATAGTATCAAACTTGAAATTATGACTAAAAAAAAATCTAATTATTTCTTAGAGGAGTTATAGCAAATTATGTTAATTATATTAACTACCCGATCGGCCCTCAGAAAAGGATAAGAATAAAGATACAATCCAAATTCTATTCTTCTGGTTTCATTTAGATTAGAAACGTAGGGGATAAGAAAGAATAAATATCGACCGTTCCAGTATTGCCAATCATGACAGAAAAATGAAAGAGAGGGGAAACCTATATATGTGATATATATGTATCCATATTGAATTGCAGATTCATCAATGATAGAATCATTTCTGATTGAAACAAATATAGTTTATCTAATAACTATAAAATAATAGAAGATGGCTAAAAAAATAGCAGTATACACTTTTTCGATATTAGAATCATTATCTAATGAATTCAACGTTTCCAATATAAATCAAAGAAGTGGATAAAATTATAACCGGATCCCGGTCTGAAGGGGGATATGGCGAAATTGGTAGACGCTACGGAC